ATAATTAATATAACATAGTAAATAGAATAAAATAGAATATAAATACAAAAGAAATATGAATTTATAATAAATGTTATTAAGAATATTTATAAATTACATGAACTTAGATCAATTAAGTACTGACTGATATTTCTATGCAATGGTTCGAACTAATGAATTGATCCATTTAGATTGATCGCCCCAGTCTTGAATAATAATAATCAAAATCGAAAGGGTTTGTTGGGGGTCGAACTAGGTGTATATAATATACAATTGGTTATAAGCCAACTTCTTTTTGTGGATGGTTCGAAAAACGATTTCTAGAGTCCGATTGAGTCTACGATACAACTAGTTGATTTACGTTATGGAAGAACCACATGTATATGTGAGATTAGATATTAACTGGTTATATCTGAACTAAGTTATATCTAAAAGATATATCTAATCCGCCTTACTATATGTATATGTGAATTTAGATAAGGATTTAAATCGAAATCGTTCCCTTTCGCCTATAACTATGAATTGAATGAAGAAAGAGATTAAATCAAGAAAAACAAAATGAAGAATTGTTCATAACCAATAAAGACACGGAAAAACAAAAGTCGTATGGATTGATAAAAATTCGTAGATAGGAACTCAAAAATAGATATCGAAGGGGTTCTGATGATTCAATCTTCAATAATTTTTACTTCATACTTCAATTCACTTCAATTCGGAGCTCTTAGTTACTTCGACTGGATGAATCTTAACGATGGAATAATTAAGTCATAATTTTTTGGTTGATTATATCATTAAGTATCATTAACCATTTTTTTTTGGTACGAGGAATTTATCATGAATCCACTGATTTCTGCCGCTTCCGTTATTGCTGCTGGGTTGGCTGTCGGTCTTGCTTCTATTGGACCTGGGGTTGGTCAAGGGACTGCTGCGGGTCAAGCTGTAGAAGGTATCGCGAGACAGCCCGAGGCAGAGGGAAAAATACGAGGGACTTTATTGCTTAGTCTGGCTTTTATGGAAGCTTTAACAATTTATGGCTTAGTTGTAGCATTGGCACTTTTATTTGCGAATCCTTTTGTTTAATTTTTCATCTTAATCCTATAAGAAAAATACGTCTTTTTCTTATTGTTCTGGGCTTGATGCTTCCTTTTTCGAATTAATATCAAGAGTTAACTACTACAATTACTTTTATTCATTGGGATAATAACCCATGGGAAGGAATGATTTGAGGAAGAGGAATTGCCATACTGATTCACTTTCTTCCTTCCCCCTCGATTTATTACTTCCCTTTCTTAGTCCAATAGAACCCTTTTTTGGGGGAAGAGAAAAAATATTCAAAAAAAAAAATCGAAAAATAAAATAAAGAATTAGTCTATCTTATCTATAAGAGGAGATCATATGAAAAATGTAACCGATTCTTTCCTTTCCGTGGGTCACTGGCCATCTGCCGGGAGTTTCGGGTTTAATACCGATATTTTAGCAACAAATCTAATAAATCTAAGCGTAGTCCTTGGTGTATTGGTTTTTTTTGGAAAGGGAGTGTGTGCGAGTTGTTTATTTCAAGAATAGACTGGATCCAACCAGCTGCACTTTTTTTCGTTATAACTGGGGAAAAGGCGCATGATCCCGCGAATTACTTTTGAATAAATTAAGAAATCGTCTTTAAGAACCATAGCATTTCGTGATTCATTGGTAAATAGACTTTGATTCTCTATTAATCAATAAGATGGGACCATGAATATGGTTAAAGCTAAATCGTTTGAAGTCTAGACGCAACATGGTACTCTTTCGACTACTATGTTAATAGTTAATAAAAAAATAGTTTAAAAATGAAGGGTTTGAAATTCTTTTCGATATAGAACACTCATGTCGAGAAAATAAATTGAGTCCCTTATTATAATTATAAAATATAAAATTATAAAAACGGCTATTTCACTCGTTTTTATACAATGCTGAATTGATGACCTATGTACAAAGTAAGAAGAATTCTTTGGATTTGAAAAAAAAAAAAAGAAACAATTTTGCTGACAATTACTTTCTTGGTTCTTGGTCAGAAGAGTCTTCCGAATATTCTGGTTTTGGATTAGTAATCCGTTTCGATATCTTTTTCTTTCAATTATGGCTAGAGAAGAGAAGATAGGCTCATTAGATTCAAAAGAAGATATGGGAATTTCTCATAAGTAATTGAGCGTGAGAGCCAAATGAATCGAAAGATTCATGTTTGGTTCGGGAAGGGGTCATGGAAGTTTTGAAATTAATGGAAAGAGAATCTACTTTCATTAAGTGATTTATTAGATAATCGAAAACAGAGGATCTTTAATACTATTCGAAATTCAGAAGAACTTCGCGAGGGAGCTATTGAACAGCTGGAAAAAGCCCGGGATCTTTTAAGGAAAGCTGAATTGGAAGCAGATCAGTTTCGAGCGAATGGATACTCTGAGATAGAACGAGAAAAAATAAATTTGATTAATTCAACGTCTAAGATTTTAGAAGAATTAGAAAATTACAAAAACGAAACCATTCA